TTGCAATTAAACTCGGCTCAATCTTCTTTTAAAAAAAAAGGATTGAGCCGAATACAATACAAAGATACTTATTGCATAACAAAAAAGAAATATATTTTTTCTATTTTCAAATTTTTTTTTTAGACTCTTTTTTCTATTTCTTATTTTTAGTTTAGAATAGAATTCATATTCTAAATAAAAAAGAAATTCCAAATTAGCATGAAAAGTTATTAACAAAACATAATTCAAATTCTAATTTATTAGAATTTGAATATTGAATAATAATATCTCATTCTCGAATTTGAATTCGTTTGTTTTCTCGATTCTACTCTTTTTTTTTCAACACTAATATTGACAACAGTGTATCAAACAAATATAATCCAATCGTCAATAAATTGATTGATTTATTCACGTTACAGAGGCTTTTTTTTTTCTTTTTTCGATTGTATCCACACATCCTACTTTTTTGGGGGAGGGGGTTGCTAACTCAATGGTAGAGTACTCGGCTTTTAAGTGCGACTCCATTTTTTACACATTTTTATGAAGCGATTGTTTTGTCCATACCCTCGGTAGAGTTTGTAAGACCACGACTGATCCAGAAAGGAATGAATGGAAAAAGCAGCATGTCGTATCAATGGCGAATTCGAAAAATATTTCATTCTTGTTGGATCCGACCATAATTTTTATTTTAATTCTCGGCTCGGAACAAAAAAGATTCAGTTGGGTTTAATTAATAAAGGGATAGAGTTTGGCAACTCCAATTATAGGGAAACAAAAAGTAACGAGCTTTCATTTTATCATTCGAATGATTACCCCATCTAATTGTATGTTAAAAATATATTAGTGCTTGATGCGGGAAAAGCTTTTCCCATGAATGGATTTTAAAGTTTTGTTATGAGTCCTAACTATTAGCTATTCTCCATTATGAGGTGGCAATAAATGTGTAGAAGAAAGAGTATATTGATAAAGATATCTTTTTTTTTTTCCAAAATCAAAAGAGCGATTGGGCAGATAAAATAAAGGATTTCGAACTAGCTTGTTATCCTAGAACAATCAGATGGAAAAAGCGAGTGGAGAGAGTCCGTTTTATTTTCTAGGTATCTATTCATATTCGTTCTAATTCGAATATATATATATAATGAATATATATATAATATATAATAAATACCCAGTTTTGACTGTATCGCATTATGTATCATTTGATAATCCAATGAATCTCTGATTCTTTGACAAAATCGAATTTTAAAGATGGAGGACTATCAAATATATTTAGAACTAGATAGATCTCGCCAACAGAACTTCCTATACCCACTTATTTTTCGGGAGTATATTTATGGACTCGCCTACGGTCATGATTTAAATAGAAATCGATCCATTTTGGTGGAAAATGTGGATTATGATAAGAAATCTAGTTTACTAATTGTAAAACGTTTAATTACTCGAATGTATCAACAGAATCATTTGATTCTTTTTGCTAACGATTCTAACAAAAAAAACCCATTTTGGGGTTCTAACAAGAATTTGTATTCTCAAAAAATATCAGAGGGTTTTGCCGTCGTCGCGGAAATTCCATTTTCCAGACAATTACAATTCCGTTCTTCTTTAGAAGAGTCGGAAATCATAAAATCTTTTAATAATTTGCGATCAATTCATTCCATTTTTTCCTTTTTCGAGGATAAATTTACATATTTTAATTTTGTTTCAGATGTACAAATACCCTATCCTATTCATCTGGAAATCTTGGTTCAAAGTCTTCGATACTGGGTGAAAGATCCCCCCTTCTTTCATTTATTAAGATTGTTTATTTATGAGTATTGTAATTGGAATAGTCTTATTACTAAAAAAAAACTTATTTCTACTTTTTCAAAAAGTAATCCAAGAATTCTCTTGTTCCTATATAATTTTTATGTATATGAACACGAATCCATCTTCCTTTTTCTACGTAAGAGATCCTCTTATTTACGATTAAACTCTTTTATCGTTATTTTTGAGCGAATCTATTTCTATGCAAAAATCGAACATCTTGTGGAAGTCTTTTCTAAGAATTTTTCGTCTACCTTATCATTCTTCAAGGATCCTTTGATTCATTATGTTAGATATCAAGGAAAAGCCATTCTGGCTTCAAAGAATGCGCCTCTTTTGATGAATAAATGGAAACACTATCTCATCTATTTCTGGCAATGTCATTTTTATGTTTGGTCTCAACCTGGAACGATCCATATGAATCCATTATTATCCGAGAATTCATTTCACTTTTTTTGGGGGGGCTATCTTTCAAATGTGCGGCTCAATTTTTCAGCGGTCCGGAATCAAATGCTAGAAAAGTCATTTCTAATCGAAATTCTTGTGAAAAAACTTGATACAATAGTTCCAATTATTCCGTTAATTAGATCTTTGGCTAAAGCGAAATTTTGTAATATATTAGGGCATCCCATTAGTAAGCCTGTTTGGGCCGATTCATCCGATTTTTATATTATTAACCGATTTTTGCGGATATGCAGAAATTTTTCTCATTATTATA